TTACTAGGTAATTTGATCTTTTTTTCCTTCTTTCTATAATGGAGATAGTCGCACGTAATGACAGATCACGGCCATATTATTAAAAGCTTGTGGTAAGAATGGGTTTCGTTCGAGTGCCCGGAAATAATATTCCAAAGCCTTCGTATGTTCTCCGTTGCTTGTGTGTATAAGGCCTATGTTATAGAGTATATAACTTCGATCGTAGGGATCAATTTCTAGTCGCGTAGCTTCATAATAATTCTGTAAAGCTTCCGCATAATTTCCTTCAGATTGAGCCGACATCCGTTACGGTCGTTCATTCTATTCAAAGAATCTCCGTTCCAGAACCATACATGAGATTTTCATCTCATACGGCTCCTCCCCTCTGTGCATAGTACTAAGGGAAATAATCATCTATGGAATCAAGATTTCACCATTCTCATTATGAACTGACGGGGGCTAGTATTTTTACTAGAAATCCCTAGCCAGCCTTCCCGAAAGAGGTCTCTTCTTAACACCAATTGTATTAGTGCTAGATGGAAATGGTAACTCCAATAATTTCTTTGTCCTCAACGCCTCCTAATTTATAGAGGAATTAGTCACTTCAACAATCTTTGATGGTTATGTGGGTATCCAAAGTACGAACGAGATGGATGTTTGTTGTCCCAACCATTCTTGTTAGTCCCGAGACCCATAAGTAAGGGATAATTTATAACAAAGTTTTCATGTTGTTGATTCCTTAGAGTAGTGCTTCTTCCCCTATGCTATGCTGCCTATTGGTACTAGTAGTATTGACCCGCAATCCAGAACCTATAGGTGTAACCTTTCGCTCAATACTAAAATTGATAATTAAAGCATCTGAGGCCGCATCAATCGAGGATACACGACAGAAGGAATTGTTCTATCTCAAAACTTTACCTTCACCAAGCGTCGGTTTATTTCAATAAAATAATTTGTTTCTTTCTTTTCTATCCCGAACCGCGCCTCTTTTTCTCAGATTAAGGCCTAAAAAAACAAGAAAAAAGAATCAAATCAAATCGCACCATCTCTGTAATAGGTAAATGCCCTTTTTTCCCCTGAAGTTGTTGGAATTATTCGTAATAAGATATTGGCTAGAATTGAAGAAGTCTTATCAATAAAATTTCCATTTATCCGGGATCTAGGCATAATTAGCAATCCATTATATAATTCTTCTCATTTTCCCTTGGGGAAAATGATCCAAAAAGGAATTGTACAGTAGTACGAAATATCATAAAATAGATTAATAAAAAAAAGATGTGGACCTTACGCGGAAATTGTTCCCTTTTGGACAGGGAGAGATATGAAATATTTGAATAAGATCGGATTTAATACCAATTTAGTAGTATACCGATGAACGGAACTATTACTATTTTCTCTTACTATTTTCTCTAAGTTGACTAACCGAGGACTTGATTTTACTACGGATTCTGGTAACTCGATAAGTTTTGATTTGGTTATGGTCCAAATAAAAGTAAAAGAGGAAAAAGAATGGAATAATCAGTCCATGATAAACTATCCAATTTCAAATTCAAATTAGAGTAACCATCTCTTTTATTTGCATAACGTGTATACGTCATACAATTGAAATAGAAAAATCCAAGGGACAATTACTAATAGATCTAGTAATAGATCTATGGGGGAACTGATGAGGAAATTGTTGTTGAGAACTATGAAATTTGAAAGGGATTTTTTATTTCTATGGAACCATTGATTTATCGTACCCGTACTGCAATAATATGAATGACTCGCTATTCACTTCACTCGGTTTCTGTTCAATAATAAGATTATGTATATGTGGGAGAGATGGCCGAGTGGTTCAAGGCGTAGCATTGGAACTGCTATGTAGGCTTTTGTTTACCGAGGGTTCGAATCCCTCTCTTTCCGTTTCTGTTGATTCACCAACGTTACCGACCACAATGTATCAAATCAAATAACAATTGATAGCATTATTCCAACAGAACAGTAAGACCTTTATTTGTATTTGATTTGATAAGGATTCTCTATTACATTACTTGTAATACATTAATAAGAAAAATGTAATACATTAATAAGAAAAATGCGGATCAAAGCCCTTAAACCTTAAATCTATTTCCTTCGACAAAAGGGAAAAAAAAAATTGTCTGAACCTTTTTTTGTTATTTCGTTAGGTTTAAGTCTGACGGGAATAATATTCTACGACTAACAACTCATTTATTTTCAAACCGATCCACTTACTATCTATTATTTGGTTTACTAATCCTTTATATTGGAATGAGTCAATAGTTAAATGTTTTGGCAATTCCTCGCGGGGCGATGAAGCAATATAATTTTTAATCAGAGCTTTCGATCTTTGTTCATCCTTCGGAGTAATAATATCTTGGGGTTTGCAACGATAACTTGGTATATCCACTACACGACCATTAACTAAAATATGTCTATGGTTAACTAATTGTCTGGCTCCAGGAATGGTTGAAGCCATACCCAATCGAAAAAGGATGTTATCCAAACGCATCTCAAGTAGCTGTAGTAAAACTTGACCTGTTGACCCTTTGGCTTTTCCAGCGATATGCACATATCTAAGTAATTGCCGTTCTGTGAGACCATAATGAAAACGCAATTTCTGTTTTTCTTCTAGCCGAATACGATATTGTGATCTTTTCCTAGAGCGCAATTGGTTTTTAAGATCACTTCCGGATTTAGGCCTTTTACTAGTTAATCCTGGTAAAGCCCCCAGACGGCGTATTTTTTTGAAACGAGGCCCTCGGTAACGAGACATAAAACTCCTTTTTATTTTATTGAAATTTCATTTTACAGAAAAAATATAAATTAAGACTGAACTAAAGGATAAACAAAGCAAAACTAAATATCTACTGAAGTACTACTAAAGTAGAATGAAAATAGAATGAAATGAATTGTATCAATATCCGGATTTTTTGTATATATAGGAAGTTAAGGCTCCGTTTTATGATTTGTTCCGTAGAGATCTAATTGCTCCAATTAATTTTTTATTCATAGTTGCGAGTTAACACGACATAATAGATCATCGGCCCGACATTTTGAGAAAAGGAGAGGAGAGATTATCAATCACGGAAAAAATGGATAGAGAAAAAGAAAAGCCGGCTATCGGAATCGAACCGATGACCATCGCATTACAAATGCGATGCTCTAACCTCTGAGCTAAGCGGGCTCACATAACAGAAATAGTGAATAGGAATTCAGGAAACTACCAGATTTTATAGTAATTTACTATTTTTATATTTTATACGAAAATACTAATACTGAAATAAATTTTCATTATATTTATTTTATTATGAATATAACTGAATAGAATAGGATTCTGTAATAGAATGACTAATTCGGTAGGCATATGACTATATAGTCATTCTATCTACCATTAGATTATTTATTATTATTTCTTTAATTTTTAATTTATAATTCATTAAAATTTATTTTTAAAAATATTTTATATTTATATTATTAATAATTTAATAATTACTTAACTTAATACTTAATAATAATAATACTTAGATACTACGTAATATTTACCTATTCTTACTTAATATATTCTTACTTAATAAGAATATAACTTAATAAGAATATAATAATAATATTTTAAATTATGATTTTAGAAAAGTCTAATTATTTCTTAGAACAGTTATACTAAATTATGCTAATTAATTATATATGTAATGATATATAATGAAATATAATGAAATGATAGCGAATCCATCCTACTAAAGGGATAAAAAGATACAATTTATAATAGGATATTACTCTGTTTTCATTCAGAAAAGGGGGAGATAGGATGAAAAAAAGAAGAATGAATATCGACCCTTACAGTATTCCAAATCGACCTTTAAAGTCAAAATGAAGGGGGGAGAGACATATATATGTGGGATATATATATTCATATTGAATTGTGGACACATCAATGATAGAATCATGTCTGATTGAAACAGATTGAAACAAAACAAATAGGGCTCGTCTAATACAATAGAGATGAAATGATGGAGGATGGCGAAAAAAAAAAAATAAAATAGCGGCATACACTTTTTAGATATAAGAATCATTAGCTAATGAATTCAACGATTTCAAGATAAATGAAAGGGGTGAATTACAACTAGATCCTGTCTCAAGGGGGGATATGGCGAAATCGGTAGACGCTACGGACTTGATTAGCTTGAGCCTTGGTATGGAAACCTGCTAAGTGGTAACTTCCAAATTCAGAGAAACCCCGGAATTCAAAATGGGCAATCCTGAGCCAAATCTTTATTTTGATAAAATAGGGGTTTAATTTATAAAACTAGAATCAAAAAGGGATAGGTGCAGAGACTCAATGGAAGCTGTTCTAATGAATGGAGTTGACTACGTTACGTTGCGTTGGTAGCTGGAATCCCTCTATCAAAATGACAGATAGGATGGCCCTATATACGTATATATACATACTGACATATCAAACGATTTATTAATCACGGCCCGAATCCGAATCCATATTATATATTTTATATTATATATTTTATATTATATATTTTATATATATGAATATATTTATATATATATATATGATATGAATATGAAAAAAATTTAGAGTTATTGTGAATCTATTCCAATCGAAGTTGAAGAAAGAATCGAATATTCAGTTATCAAATTATTCATTCCAGAGTCTGAAAAATCTTTTGAAAAACTGATTAATTGGACGAGAATAAAGAGAGAGTCCCATTCTACATGTCAATATCGACAACAATGAAATTTATAGTAAAAGGAAAATCCGTCGACTTTAGAAGTCGTGAGGGTTCAAGTCCCTCTATCCCCAATAAAAAGCCCATTTTACTTCCTAACTACTTTATTTTTTATATTTTATATTATCCTATTTTTTTCGTCATCGGTTCAAACAAAATTCACTATGTTTCTCATTCATTCTATTCTTTCACAAATGGATACGAACAACAATTTTTGTATCTTATCCCAAGTCTTTGGACTAGATATGATACCCGTACAAATGGACATATATGGGCAAGAAT